TGTAAAGAGTCTATAGTCAAATGGTTTGGCAATTCCCCGCGAGGGGATGAAACAAGATAATTTTGAATCAGAACTTTGGATCTTTCTTTATCCTTCGCAGTAATAATATCTCGGGGTTTGCAACGATAACTCGGTATATCCACTATACGGCCATTCACTAAAATGTGTCTATGGTTAACTAATTGTCTGGCTCCAGGAATGGTCGAAGCCATACCTAATCGAAAAAGTATGTTATCCAAACGCATCTCGAGTAGTTGTAGTAAAACCTGGCCTGTTGACCCTTTGGCTTTTCCAGCAATGTGCACATATTTCAGTAATTGTCGCTCTGTCAGACCATAATGAAAACGCAATTTCTGTTTCTCTTCTAAATGAATACGATATTGCGATCTTTTTCCAGAGCGCAATTGGGTTTGAAGATCACTTCTGGATCTGGGTCTTTTACTAGTGAGTCCCGGTAAAGCCCCAAGCCGGCGTATTTTTTTAAAACGAGGTCCTCGGTAACGAGACATATAAAGGCTCCTTTTTTATTCACTTTCATTTGACAAAAAAATATAAATTCAGACTGAACTAAAGGATCGGCAAAACACAACTAAATATACTTGAATCTACTTAAGTACTACAAAACAGAATAAAATATAGGAAATTCCGGTAAAGACTACGTTTTACAATTTATTCTGTAGAGATCTCATTGTTGTAATCAACTTTTTTTATTCATAGCTATAACTGCAAGTTACCCTGACATAATAGATTGGCGACCTTACATTTAGAGAAAGCAAAAGAGCCGGCTATCGGAATCGAACCGATGACCATCGCATTACAAATGCGATGCTCTAACCTCTGAGCTAAGCGGGCGGATATTAGAGCAATACTGTATAGGAATACAGTAAACTTCGGATCTGAGTTATTACTAGTGATTCTATTTCGAAAAAAGAAAAGAAAACTATTTAGATCTATATAAATTCTATAAATCTTTTTTTTTCATATATATGAAAAAAAAAGATTAAATTCAAAGACAAATATTAGATCGAAAATTTTAAAATAACTTACAATTGAAATATTTATTTATTACTTTTAGAAAAACCTATACTTTAAACTTGAAATCTCAATTTTACGTAACGAAACTATCTATATCCTAATAGATCAATAGTGAAAAGAGAATGATATTCTATTTATTTCTATTTGAATAATAGAAAATCTATGATAAAAATTTGGATTCTATCATTAGAAAAAAGAGGGCAAAAAAAAAGAATGAATATTGACCGTTCCACTATTTTCAATAGTACTTTCTAAGGGAATGATTAGGAAAGATATATATATATGCGGGATCTATCTATCCATATTGAATTGTGGATACATCAATGATAGAATCATTCGGATTGAAACAAATAGGGTTCAGAGATGAAATGATAGAATAGAGAGATAGGAGGGGGCGGGCAAAAAAAGAAAATAGCAGCATACACCTTTTCAATATAGGAATCATTGCCTAATGAATTAAACAGTGCTAAAATTCATAAAAGAGGTGGATGGAATTACAGCTGAATCCTTGTCTCAGAGCAAAGGGGATATGGCGAAATTGGTAGACGCTACGGACTTGATTGGATTGAGCCTTAGTATGGAAACCTGCTAAGTGGTAACTTCCAAATTCAGAGAAACCCTGGAACTAAAAATGGGCAATCCTGAGCCAAATCTTTGTTTTTGAGAAAAAATAAAAAATGGGAATATAAAGGGATAGGTGCAGAGACTCAATGGAAGCTGTTCTAACGAATGAAATTGACTACGTTAAATTAGTAGCTAAAATCCTTCTATCAAAAGAAAAGATCAAAATAAAAGAAAAGATCAAAATAACAGAAAGGATAACCTTATATACCTAATACGTACGTATACATAGAAAAATGGAAGAGTTCTTGTGAATCAATTCTAATTGAAGTTGAAAAAAGAATCAAATTAAAATATTCAGTGATAAAATGATTCATTCCAGAGTTTTCTAGATTTTTGAAGATGAATCGTACGAGAATAAAGAGAGAGTCCCATTTTACATGTCAATACCGGCAACAAGGGAATTTATAGTAAGAAGAAAATCCGTCGAATTTGAAAATCGTGAGGGTTCAAGTCCCTCTATCCCCAAGAAAAAGCCCATTGGAATTCCTCACTCTTTCTTTACCCTCGTATCCTCCAAACCTCCACAAATGAACATAGAGAATCCCCGTTATTGAATCATTTCCCATTTTATTTGGATAGATACGATCACAGTCCATAGAATTATCCTTACATTGACAAAGAAAGTCAAAATTCAAGGGGCTAGGTCCAATTTGTTAAGACTTTCTTTTTTAGTTCTTTTCATTGACATAGATACAAGTACTCTGCTAGGATGATGCAGGGAAATGGTCGGGGTAGCTCAGTTGGTAGAGCAGAGGACTGAAAATCCTCGTGTCACCAGTTCAAATCTGGTTCCTGACACGTGAATAATGTATTAGATATTCCTCTCTGTTCATACTTTCAAAAGTATGTGAAATTTTCATAGCTAAAAAGATTCAATCAAACAGTGGAAGGATCTAAATAGAAAGGATGTATTTCAGACACAGTACAAAGAAACTCCGATTCTTTTCTTTTTTCATTATGAGCCAATCGGATAAATGAACCTGCATCTTCTTCGTCTCTCCCACATTTTGATTTAAGGGAACTCTGCTTTATTCACTAATTCGTAAGAAGATACTCTGACCTTTTGGATTTGAAATGTTTTTCAACTCCAAAAGGTATCTCTGATCCAACGCTTCTTTTCGCCATGCATAAACTGAAGGATAAGGACGAAGTTGAAAGCTTTTTTGGCCCTTCCCTAATCGGGGCTAAAATTCCATAAATTACAAGATAGTAATAACGCTTGGTATTATTAGGAATGCCTGGAAAATCTCATATTCGTGAAGCAAAAACATAAAAGTACTCCTATGAATGCGAAATAGGCTGAATTCTAAAAAAAAAAAAAATGGATTTTGATCAAATAAAACCGCTATACTGAGTTTATACTTATTCTAAATCTTAGAAATATGATGAAAATATCATATGTAATTCATTCATGAAAGTGGATGAAGAGAGCGCGTTGGGTTGAAATGAACTAGTGTGTTTCTTTTATTGTTCCAACTATCTATACAAAACAAAAAGGGAATGTATTAGGGCTATACGGACTCGAACCGTAGACTTTCTCGGTAAAACAGATAAAACTTATCTTTATCGAAATGATTTGAACTGTTTCAAAGACCCAACATGCATTTTGTTGCATTGGGCTCTTTCATAAACTGATGTAAAGATCAGTTAGTCCACCATATTTTTTCTTTACAGGAAGATCAAAAGATAATGAGATGGTTCCTTGTGCTCTGATTCATTACTTGTATCCTGATATAGGAGCAATACCAAAGTGTTTCAAAGAAGTGTGACCTTGATTTAGGTCTGCCTTCGGCCTAGATAAACCTGAGTGAAATGGAGTCTCTATTGTTCCGCTGCAAGAGTCAAATATGAGACTTCATACACCTAAAAGCTCATAGGACAAAAAGAGTTTTTTTGAGATCCTTAGATTCATTATGCCCGGCATTGAATGGACTGAGCATTTACCTTACAATGGCAGGTTTTCTTTTATTTGGCACCGTAATTCGCACCTGAATCAGATCAAACCAAATATTTGTCAGGCTATTTTTCTCTTGTTCTCTCAAATCTACGGAGTCAGACATCTACTTCTAAAAAAAAATTAGGGTTATTGCATAATCGGCTCCCTTGAAAAGCATTGGCGCACGTGTAAACGAGGTGCTCTACCTAACTGAGCTATAGCCCTTGTCATAACTATTTTAACATATAGACAATTTCTTGTCAAGAAGGGTATTCCAGACTCCCACATGATAACTCTCTGATCCGTTTACGTTTCCTGGTAAAAGATTTCTATTGCTTAGAAAACATATTTTACCTATAATCCATCGAAGTGATGCAGACCTTTTTTGTGGTGATAAATGACCTACTTAACCCAGCGGTTAGAGTATTGCTTTCATACGGCAGGAGTCATTGGTTCAAATCCAATAGTAGGTAGAACTTATTAGATACCATGGAATCCGGTATCTAATAAGTTTCTCTACCCATCCTCTTTTTTTCGTTATTGTGTTAATTTTGTGGAAGAATAATGTAGTGTGTAGGATATAATAAAGAACTTGATTGAATGTATTGATGACTACTAATAGGAAATTAAATTGACAGCCTCTACTCGCGTCTTAGCTCGTCTGAGAGCTAGATTTGCCTCAATTGCTTGTCTCTTACCCTCAGCTCTACTCAAGTTAGCTTCAGCTATTTCAAGAGTTTGTTGAGCTTCTTGTGGATCAATGTCAGTACTAATTTCCGCATTATTTCCTAAAATGGTGATCTCATTATTACTTATTCTAGCAAAACCACCCATAAGAGCCACCGTTACCCATTGGTCGTTTAGTCGTATTCTCAAAAGACCTATATCTACAGCCGCGGCAATGGGGGCATGATTTGGTAATACGCCAATCTGTCCACTATTAGTAGATAAAATAATCTCTTTCACTTCGGAATCCCAAATCATTCGATTAGGAGTTAGTACACAAAGATTTAAGGTCATTTCTTCAATTTGTTCTCCTCTTCTAAGGTCATAGCTTTCGCGGTAGCTTCATCGATGTTACCCACCAAATAAAATGCCTGCTCGGGAAGACCGTCTAATTCTCCGGAAAGGATGAATTGAAACCCCCGAATTGTTTCTGCGAGACCAACATATTTCCCTGGAGAACCAGTAAAGACTTCTGCAACAAAGAAGGGTTGTGATAAGAAACGCTCAATCTTTCGCGCTCTTGCTACAGTTAAACGATCTTCTTCGGATAATTCGTCCAACCCAAGGATAGCTATAATGTCCTGAAGTTCTTTGTAACGTTGTGAAGTTTGCTTAACCCTTTGTGCAGTTTCATAATGTTCCTCGCCAACGATTCGAGGTTGTAACATAGTTGACGTTG